AAAATTTTTACGTTTGCAATAATGTAAATAAGCACGTTTTTAGAGGCATATCTACCCAACTCGAGGCTTTCCTGTTTCCGGGGGGTTTTCAGGAATAATAACAAACCACGAGTTTAGGGGGGTAGGGGGGTTTTACGCTAAGAAACCCCGGGGGGCACAGTCATAGGTATGTGAGGAGTATATCATATTATTATGTACTTGAAATCACTTATGTAACTCTTCTATTAAAGTCTTAAACCATGAATTCATCACTATCTACTTCAAGAAGAATATGATCAACCTTGTCACATTGTCTTAGCGCTGCACTGTGAAATGTCAAGTGAAAGGAAGACAAAAAAGATCCTATGTCCATTAGAAAGAACGCCCTGGCATGTGGCTAACGCACCGTGAGTACTCCACCAAGCTTCACGGAATGTCCGAAATAACGCTTGGCATGTGGCTAACGCACCGTGAGAACATCTGGCCCACTCAAGCTGTGCCGTTCGTTGCAGGAAGGATGCGGTTGACCTTTGGACCCGTGTCCTTGAGATGACACGAAATGCCAGTAATAATTCTATTAATGGTAACCTTATATTTCTTTTCCTGACTATCAAGGATTTTATGTTGTCTTTTCATCATTTGAGATGTCGGATATTTCTATTTCAACTACTATTGTTAATGGATGAGATGTAAAATCTTGGTATATATGTTTTGGTGAGGAGGTAGTTGGATGTTAAATTTAATGCTTTCATTTAGTTGGATTTTATCTGTTAGTATGCAGTTGTATTGATCTTAAATATCATGCATTTTGTAAACCTTAAATTTACTGTTGATGAATGAATGGTCAAAGTCAGTTAATGTGGATAATGCATATATATGTACTAATACATTAGTATATATATATACACACATTACTGTAAATGTGAGAGTAAATTTTATGTTTGTTAAACAAAAAATAGTTTAATTTAGAATTCTGGCTTTGGGAGTCAGCGGCGGGAGTTAAAATCTCCTTTTTTTGAGCAGTAGGGGGGATTTTAACCTCCGGCGTCCGGCTTACAAGACCGGCGCTCTGGCGCTGAGCTACTAATGCAGTTGCTTAATAAGAGCTTGTTTTCTAGTCATCCTGTAATTGGGAATAAGACGAGAAAGATCGAAAAGTATAAGACTGAGGCTAGTTGTCCAATGATGATGTAGGGGTGTTCTACCGGTATTCCGCCGATTCATGTGAGGATCATTACATCTGCCACCAGGAGCCAGAATAGTACTTGTGAGGCGGGGCGGAAAGTTAATCCTCGGTGCTTTGATGTGTGAAGGAGTGGTACTAGTATTAGGACGAGGATTGAGGCTAGTAGGGCGAGTACTCCTCCTAGCTTGTTAGGGATAGATCGTAGGATGGCGTAAGCAAATAGGAAGTATCATTCTGGTTTGATATGTGGGGGTGTTACTAGGGGGTTGGCTGGGATGAAGTTGTCTGGGTCCCCGAGGGCGTTGGGTGAAAATAGGGCCAGATACGTTAAGGCAAGTAGCATGATTGCAAATCCCAAAAGATCTTTGAAGGAGAAGTAGGGGTGAAAGGGGAGTTTATCCGCGTCTGAGTTTAGTCCGGCTGGGTTGTTTGAGCCTGTTTCATGGAGGAAAAGTAGGTGAAGTAGGGTGACGGCTAAAATAACAAAGGGCAGTAGAAAGTGGAAAGCAAAGAATCGGGTGAGGGTGGCGTGGTCGACTGAGAAGCCTCCTCAAATTCATTGAACTAGGGTACTTCCTACATATGGGACGGCTGAAAGCAGGTTGGTGATGACGGTTGCACCTCAGAAGGATATTTGGCCTCAGGGGAGTACGTAGCCCACGAATGCGGTTATTATTACTAAAAGGAGGAGAACCACTCCAATATTTCAGGTTTCTTTATACAGGTAGGAGCCGTAGTATAGGCCTCGCCCGATGTGGAGGTAGATGCAGATGAAAAAGAATGAGGCTCCGTTGGCGTGTATGTTTCGGATTAATCAACCAAAGTTAACATCCCGACAGATATGGGCTACTGATGAGAATGCGGTTGAAACATCTGAGGTGTAGTGTATGGCCAAGAAAAGGCCTGTGACGATTTGGGCAATTAGGCAGAGTCCTAGTAGGGAGCCGAAGTTTCATCAGGCGGAAATGTTTGATGGGGCGGGTAGGTCAACTAGTGCATCGTTTGCAATTTTAAGAAGGGGGTGTGTTTTTCGCAGGCTTGTCATTAGGTGTTCTTGTAGTTGAATAACAACGGTGGTTTTTCAAGTCATTAGTCCTGGTTAAATTCCGGGCAGGAATTATGTCTTATTTTATAGTTTTATTTATGCAGGGGTTAATTTTAGGTCTCATTGTTGTTGCTTCAAATCCCTCCCCCTATTTTGCGGCTCTCGGGCTGGTAGTGGTGTCTGGGGTGGGTTGCGGGCTGTTGGTAATGTGTGGGGGAACTTTTCTGTCTTTGATTCTCTTTTTAATTTATTTGGGAGGAATGTTGGTGGTGTTTGCTTATTCTTCTGCTTTAGCATCTGACCGGTATCCTGAGACTTGGGGGAGCCCTCGAGTGGTTTTGAACTCCCTGGTTTATTTGGGGGCGGTATTATTAGGGGTCGGGTACTTTTGGGGCGGGTGGTTCGGGGGTTTAGGGGTTGGGGCTGAAAGCGAGTTGTCTTCTGTTCGTGGGGACTTGTCTGGGGTTGCGTTAATGTACTCTCTTGGCGGGTGAATGTTGGTTGTGGCGGCCTGGGTATTGCTCTTAACTTTATTTGTTGTTCTTGAGGTAGTTCGGGGGGCGGATCGTGGAACTTTACGGGCTGTCTAGTAGATCAGTAAAATGAGGGCAAAGGCTAGGGTGATGAGGAATAATGCTAGGAAGGTTTTGATTATACCTTGTTGGGCGTTGCTGGTTGTGGTAATTAGCGGCTGGTTGAGGGTGTGTAAGGCTTTGGGTCCTACTTTTTCTAGCCAGGTCTGGTCTACCATTTGGGCGGCAATTAGCTGTCCTAGCACGAGGTTAATTTTAGGGGGGAGGCGGTGGATAATAGCTGGGAAGAATCCAAGTATGTTTGAGAAGTTATGGGGATAAAGGTTGGGAGTGGGTTTATATTGTTTGCTTGTTAGCTGTGCGAGTTCCAGGGCAGTAAGAAGACCTACAATTGTTACCAGGAGGGCGGCTAATTTGAGGAGGGGGGGCATAGTCATTACTTGGATTTTGGGGAGAGTAATATTAGATGTGATGATTAGGCCGGCTAAAATACTCCCTCAGGCAAGACGTTTGATAGGGTTGATTACTGTGGGGTTATTTTCATTAATGGGAGAGAGAGAGTTGAATCGGGGGTGACCCATGGTGACGAAATAGACTACTCGTAGGCTATAAATAGCGGTGAAGGATGTGGCGATTATGGTAAGAATTAGGGCCCAGGCGTTGAGGTATGAGGTGTTTAGGGCTTCAATGATTGCGTCCTTGGAGAAGAATCCGGCAAGAAAGGGGGTGCCAGTTAGGGCTAGGCTGCCAATGGTTAAACACGAAGAGGTGAAGGGGGCTAAGTGGTGCATTCCCCCTATTTTTCGGATGTCCTGCTCATCGTTTAGGCTGTGGATGATGGAGCCTGAGCACAAAAATAGTATAGCCTTGAAGAAGGCGTGGGTACAGATATGTAGGAAGGCTAGTTGGGGTTGACCCAGCCCGATGGTTACTATTATTAGGCCTAGTTGGCTGGATGTGGAGAAAGCCACGATTTTTTTGATGTCATTTTGTGTTAGAGCGCAGCAGGCGGTAAATAGGGTAGTTAGTGCCCCTAAGCATAGGCAGGTGGTTAAAATTGTTGGGTTGTCTTGCATAAGGGGGCTTGATCGGATTAGCAGGAAGATGCCTGCAACAACCATAGTGCTTGAGTGGAGTAATGCGGAGACGGGCGTTGGGCCTTCCATAGCTGATGGAAGTCAGGGGTGTAACCCAAATTGGGCCGATTTACCTGTTGCAGCCAGGACTAGGCCTAGGAGGGGGTAGGTTAGGTCGAAGTCTTTGCTGGCTGTTATGATTTGTTGAAGTTCTCAGGAGTTTAGGTTTGTGGCTGTCCATGCTATGGCAAAAATTAATCCGATATCGCCGACTCGGTTATATAAAACAGCTTGTAGGGCAGCGGTGTTGGCATCTGTTCGTCCGTATCATCATCCGATTAGTAGAAAGGATATAATGCCGACTCCTTCTCACCCAATAAAAATTTGAAATATGTTGTTAGCTGTGACCAGGACAATTATAGCAATTAAGAAGGTAAGAAGGTATTTAAAGAATCGGTTTATGAAAGGGTCGGCGTGTATGTATCATGAGGCAAATTCCAGGATAGACCAGGTCACATAGAGGGCAACCGGGGTAAAGATAACGGAGTAAAAGTCAAATTTTAGGCTGATGTTGATGTCAAACGTGAGGGTGTTGGTTCAGCTTCAGTTAGTAATAATTGCTTCTGCCCCTTCAGAGAGGAATAGGAAGAGGGGTAGGAGGCTGACTAAGAATGCGAGTTTGACTGAGGTTTTTACTTGCTGAAGGGCTCATTCATTGTTTTTGGGGGCGGGTGAGAGTGCTGTGAGCAGGGGGTAGAGTAGGAGAGCGAAGATAATGATTAGGCTGGTGGTTATTATAAGGGGTGTTGGGTGCATAGCTTTTACTTGGAGTTGCACCAAGAGTTTTTGGTTCCTAAGACCAACGGATGAGCTATTATCCTTTAAAAGCTCGAGGGAGCGTCGGAGTTCAACCGAGGGCACGAGGGGTAGCAGCCTTCGTTGCTGGCAAGCCTCTCTCGGTGGGCAAGGGGGCTTTAACCCCTGTCGCTAGAATCACAATCTAAAGTTTTTGTTAAACTATGCCTACTAGGCAGTTCAGCCTCAGACCAGGTATGGGTTTGTTACTAGTAAGAGGAGGGGGAGAAGGTGAAGGGCTATAAGGAGGTGTTCTCGGGTGTGGGAGGGGCTTACGTAGATGATGTGTTGTGGGAGGGGGCCTCGTTGAGTTATTAAGAATATGTAGAGAGAGTAGCTCGCTGTAATTAAAGTTCCCAGTCCTGTAAGAATAATTGTTCATCACGATCAGCTTAGGAGGGATGTAATAATCATTAGCTCTCCTATTAGGTTTGGGAGAGGGGGTAGCGCAAGGTTAGCGAGGCTAGCAATGAATCACCACGTGGTTATTAAGGGGAGAACTATTTGTAGGCCTCGCGCTAGCAGTATTGTTCGACTGTGTGTTCGCTCATAATTGGTGTTTGCTAGACAGAACAGTGCTGAGGAGGTTAGTCCGTGGGCAATTATTAAGATAATAGCCCCTGTGAGCCCTCAGGGGGTTTGGGTAAGGATTCCTCCGGCGACTAGGCCTATGTGCCCTACGGATGAGTAGGCAATGAGAGATTTAAGGTCGGTTTGCCGTAGGCAGATTGACCCTGTTATGACTACACCCCAAAGGGCCAGGATAATGAATGGGTAGCTTAGGTCCTTTGTTAGGGGCTCTAGAGCAGGTATAATTCGGATTATGCCATATCCCCCCAGTTTTAGTAGGACAGCGGCTAGGACTATTGAGCCGGCGATTGGGGCTTCTACGTGGGCTTTGGGTAGTCAAAGATGTATTCCGTAAAGGGGCATTTTGACCAAGAACGCCAATAGGCAGCCAGCTCATCATAGCTTGTCGGCGACAGTGTGTATTGGGATTTGGGGGGTGTATGGCATTATTAATAAGGATAGGGAGCCGTGCGAATTTTGTAAAGCTAATAATGCAACCAGGAGGGGGAGGGAGCCCGCTAAGGTGTAAAATAAAAAGTATGTGCCGGCGTTTAGCCGTTCTGTTTGGTTTCCTCAGCGGGTAATAATAACTAGTGTTGGAATTAAGGTGGCCTCAAATATAATGTAGAATAAAATAATTTCAGTGGCTGAGAAGGCTAAAATAAGGAATGCTTGTAGGGAGATAAGGAGGGTAATATATAGTCGTTGTCGGTTAATTGGCTCAAGTTTTGTGTGGTTTTGGCTGGCTAAAATTATTAATGGGAGGAGTCAGCAGGTTAGGACAAGTAGGGGGGTTGATAGGGTGTCGATGGCTATAAAAGAGTTAACGTTTGTTCATTCTGTTTCGTTTGAGTGGCTTAATCAGGAAAGGCTAATTAGCGCGACGGTAAGACTTTGGGCCAAGGCAGTGGGTCACAGTCACTTGGGTCGTGCTAGTCAGACAGTGGGGACGAGCATAATTGTTGGAATTAGTACTTTTAGCATTGTAATAAGTTGAGGCTTTTTAGGTGATCCGTGCCGTGGGTCCGGGCTGTTGCTACTAGTAAGGCGAGGCCTGCGCTGGCTTCGCAGGCAGAAAAAGCCAGAAGTAGGAGGGGGGCCGGGGAAAAGTTTATGGAGTTTAGTTCAAGGGTTCAAAGAGAGAGGGCTAAAAATAAGGATAGCATTATTCCTTCCAGACAAAGAAGGGCGGACAGTAGGTGTGTCCGGTGAAATGCTAGGCCGGTTAGCCCTAATAAGAAAGCTGTTGAGAAGGTGAAGTGTAATGGGGTCATTAGGTAAATGCGGACTTTAACCGCGAGCTTTTGAGCCGAAATCAAATATTTTAATTAAAATAGTTACCTATTCAGCTCATTCGAGCCCTCCTTGTTGCCACTCGTAAATTAGGCCGAGGGTGAGCAGGGTTAGGACTAAAGCAGCCCAAAGGAAGGTGGTTAGGGGGCAAAGTAGCTGGTTTCCTCAGGGAAGGGGAAGGAGGAGGGCGATTTCCAAGTCGAATAGGAGGAATAGAATTGCTACCAAAAAGAATCGTATTGAGAACGGAAGGCGGGCTGAGCCAAGGGGGTCGAATCCGCATTCGTAGGGCGATAGTTTTTCTTGGTCGGGGTTTATCTGAGGAAGTCAAAAGGAGACTAGTGCTAGGATGATTGATAGAAGGGTGGTGATAAGGATAATGACAGTAATCAGGTTCATTATCTTTCCCTGGGCTGTAACCAAGACCGGGTGATTGGAAGTCACTCATACGATTTAATACTAGAAAGATAGGATCCTCATCAATAAATTGAAACATATAGGAATAGTCACACAACATCTACAAAGTGTCAGTATCAGGCTGCTGCTTCGAAACCAAAGTGGTGTTCTGTTGTGAAGTGGTAATTAATCTGTCGTTGTAAACAAACTAGGAGGAAGGTGGTTCCAATAATAACGTGTAGGCCGTGGAATCCTGTGGCCACGAAGAAAGTGGAGCCGTAAACTCCGTCGGCGATTGTGAATGGGGCTTCATAGTATTCTATTGCTTGCAGCACGGTGAAGTAGCACCCTAGTAATACTGTTAGGATTAAGGATTGGATGGCTTGGGCTCGTTCGCCTTCTATAATACTGTGGTGTGCCCATGTAACGGTAACCCCGGAGGATAGGAGGACGGCGGTATTTAAGAGGGGGACTCCGAAAGGGTCCAGCGGGTTAATGCCTGTGGGGGGTCAGCATCCTCCAATTTCTGGGGTGGGGGCCAGGCTTGCGTGGAAGAAGGCCCAGAAGAAGCCTAGGAAAAAGAATACTTCTGAAGTAATAAATAAAATTATACCGTATCGAAGGCCTTTTTGTACTGGGGGTGTGTGGTGGCCTTGGAAAGTGCCCTCTCGGATGATGTCGCGTCATCATTGGAATATTGTGAGGAGAAGGAGGATGGTGCCTAGAAAAATGAGTGTTATGGAGTTGTAGTGGAATCAGATGGCAAGCCCTGAAGTTATTAGGAGAGCGGCTGCTGCTCCAGTGAGTGGTCAGGGGCTGGGGTCTACTATATGATATGCGTGTGCTTGATGGGCCATTATTAGACGTTTTCTTGTAAGTATAGGCTTAGTAATAAGACAAATACATAAGCTTGAATTATAGCGACAGCGACTTCGAGGATAGTAAGTAAAAATAGAATGGCCGCGGTAGTGATGGCAACTGCAGGCATGAGAGGTAGTAGGACGAAAGCAGCTGTGGCAATTAGTTGCATTAGGAGGTGGCCCGCTGTTAGATTGGCGGTAAGTCGGACTCCGAGGGCGAGGGGGCGGATAAATAAGCTAATGGTTTCGATGATAATTAAAACTGGGATAAGGGGCACGGGTGTTCCTTCGGGGAGGAGGTGGCCCAGGGCTGCTGTTGGTTGGTTCCGCATCCCAATTAATACTGTTGCTAGCCAGATTGGTACGGCGAATCCTATATTTATTGAGAGTTGAGTGGTGGGGGTGAAGGTGTAAGGAAGGAGGCCTAGCATATTGAGTGTAATAAGGAATATCATTAAGGAGGCAAGTAGGAGGGCTCATTTGTGTCCCCCTTGATTTATGGGTATAAATATTTGTGAGGTAAATCGATTGATGAATCATCCTTGCAGGGTTAACAGGCGGTTGTTTATTCATCGTGCAGGGGCGGCGGGAAATAAGAGTCACGGTAAAATAAGGGCTAAGGCAATCAGTGGGATTCCTAAGAGAACGGGGCTTATAAATTGATCAAAAAAGCTTAGGTTCAAGGTCAGGTTCAGGGTTCTGTTTTTGGGGCTTGTGAGCTTTGAGCTGCTGGTTCGTTTGGGAAGGTGTGTGATAGGACTTTAGGCTTTACTAAAATTAGGAATACTAATCATGATAGAATTAAGATGGGGAATCAGGGGGCGGGGTTAAGTTGGGGCATGTCGCTAGGGGTGGTTGGGAGGCACCAATCTTTAGCTTAAAAGGCTAACGCTATAGTCCCGGTTTAGCTTCTTAGCGAGGCGTCCTGAAGTAATTGAGTTAGTCAGTCTTGGAAGTGTGTTAGTGGGGTAAGTTCTACTACAATGGGCATGAAGCTGTGATTGGCGCCACAAATTTCTGAGCATTGACCATAAAACACACCAGGTCGGGATGCGAGGAAGGCTGTTTGGTTTAATCGTCCGGGCACGGCATCCATTTTGACCCCCAGGGCGGGGACGGCCCAAGAGTGTAGAACGTCTTCAGCGGTAACCAATACTCGCACGGGGGTGTCAGTGGGGGCTACTAGGCGGTTGTCCACTTCTAAGAGGCGGAATTGTCCTGGGGTTAGTTCTTGTGTGGGTACTATATATGAGTCAAATGTAATCTCTTTATAGTCGGTGTATTCGTAGCTTCAATATCACTGGTGGCCGACAGCTTTAATTGTTAGGTGCGGGGCATTAATTTCGTCTATAAGGTAAAGGAGTCGAAGGGAGGGGAGGGCGATAAGAATAAGGATAACGGCTGGTAAAATTGTTCAAATAATTTCGATTTCCTGGGAGTCTAAAATAAATATGTTTGTTAATTTAGTTGTGACTATAACAACAATAATGTAAAGAACAAAGGTACTGATTAAAAACACGATCATTAGGGCGTGATCATGAAAGTGAAGGAGCTCCTCCATAATGGGGGAGGCTGCATCTTGAAAACCTAGTTGTGAGGGATGGGCCATACCAAGATGTGCGGGGGTTCAACCCACAGTTTTGCCTTGACAAGGCAGGGTATTGTCTATTATACTAACATCTTAATTAAGAAAATGGCAGAGTGGCCATGTGGCCGGCTTGAAACCGGTTTAGGGGGGTTCGATTCCTCCTTTTCTCGTTAACGGGTTGATTGTACTTGAACAAAAGTAGGCTCCTCAAATGTATGGTATGGTGGAGGGCAGCCGTGTAACCATTCGATGTTTGTGGCTGTTAACTCCACAGATAGGACTTCTCGCTTAGCAGCGAATGCTTCTCAAATAATAAATAGGAACATGATTACAGCAGTTAGTGAAATTAAAGAGCCTAGTGATGAAATTGTATTTCATAGGGTGTAGGCATCTGGGTAGTCTGAATACCGGCGGGGCATTCCGGCTAAGCCTAAAAAGTGTTGTGGGAAGAATGTTAAGTTTACCCCAACGAACATCACACCAAAGTGGATTTTTGATCAGGTATCATGTAGGGTATACCCTGTTAATAGGGGGAATCAATGAACGAAACCTGCCATAATTGCAAATACTGCGCCTATCGACAAGACATAGTGGAAGTGGGCAACTACATAGTAGGTGTCATGTAGTATAATGTCTAATGATGAGTTGGCTAGAACAATCCCAGTTAGTCCTCCTACTGTAAACAGGAAAATAAATCCCAGGGCTCATAGCAGTGGAGTCTCTCATTTAATTGCTCCCCCGTGCAGGGTGGCTAATCAGCTAAATACTTTAACACCAGTTGGAATGGCGATAATTATTGTGGCGGAGGTGAAGTAAGCGCGCGTGTCTACGTCTATTCCTACTGTAAATATATGGTGGGCCCACACAATAAACCCTAGGAGTCCAATGGCCATTATAGCTCAAACCATTCCTATATAACCAAATGGTTCTTTTTTACCTGCGTAGTAAGCGACAATGTGGGAAATCATACCGAATCCGGGAAGGATTAGGATATAAACTTCTGGGTGGCCAAAAAACCAAAATAGGTGCTGGTACAAAATTGGGTCTCCTCCTCCTGCGGGGTCAAAAAACGTTGTGTTTAGGTTTCGGTCTGTGAGGAGCATTGTGATGCCCGCGGCAAGAACTGGGAGGGAGAGAAGTAGTAGTACAGCAGTGATTAGTACTGCTCAGACAAACAGAGGTGTTTGGTACTGTGAGATTGCTGGGGGTTTCATATTCAAAATTGTGGTAATAAAATTAATGGCCCCTAGGATAGAGGAAATCCCTGCGAGATGCAGGGAGAAAATAGTTAAATCTACTGAAGCTCCTGCGTGTGCGAGGTTTCCTGCTAGCGGGGGATAAACTGTTCACCCCGTCCCGGCCCCTGCTTCAACCCAAGAAGATGAAAGGAGGAGTAGGAAGGAGGGGGGCAGGAGTCAAAAGCTCATGTTGTTTATTCGAGGGAAGGCCATGTCTGGAGCGCCGATCATTAAAGGGACTAATCAGTTTCCGAACCCTCCAATCATAATTGGCATTACTATAAAGAAAATTATAACAAATGCATGGGCGGTGACAATAACATTATAAATTTGGTCGTCGCCTAGCAGGGCACCTGGCTGGCTCAGTTCTGCCCGGATTAGTAGGCTTAAAGCAGTTCCCACTATTCCGGCTCAGGCGCCAAATACTAAATAGAGGGTACCGATGTCTTTATGGTTGGTTGAGAAGAATCATCGAATTAATATCACAGGTAAAATGGCTGAGTGTGTAAGCGGTGGATTGTAGCCCCATGTAGAGAGGTTTGACTCCTCTTTTTACCAAGCCCTGAGGTGTAAAACATGCTAGATTGCAAATCTTGAGTAGCGGAGTAAAGTCTGCCGGGGCTTTCCCCCGCTCTTGTTTCCGGCGGAGCGGGGGAAAGGCTAGACGGATGCTCGCTGGTTAGGGCGCTTAGCTGTTAACTAAGTTTTTGTAGGATCGAGGCCTTCCCGTCTAGAAAGGCTTTAGCTTAATTAAAGTGTCTGTTTTGCATACAGAAGATGTAGGTTAGTGTCCTGCAAGTCTTAGTCAAAGGCTAAGAGGTTTTCACTCTTGCTTGGGGCTTTGAAGGCCTCCGGTCTTGTGGTTCTATCCTAAGCCTTTAGCAGAGTGAAATGGCTGAGACGATTGCTGGGGTGAGGGGTAGTAGTATTATTGACGTTGTTAATGCTGTGGCCAGGGGGGTGGACTGTTGGGTTGAGGAAAGTCGTCATGGTGTTGTTCCCGCTGTGTTGTTGGGGGATATTGTTAGGGTTATTGCGTATGAGAGTCGTAGGTAAAAGTAGAGGCTTAGCAGAGCTGTCAGGGCGGCTATTGTGGCGGTCATAGGCAGTCCCTGCTTAGTTATTTCTTGAAGGATTAATCACTTCGGCATAAACCCTGTAAGAGGGGGCAGTCCTCCTAGGGAAAGCAAAACTATAGGGGTGAGGGCAGTGATGAGGGGGGCATTTGCTCAGGCTGCTGCTAGAGAGTTGATGCTTTTGGCATTAGTAAGCTTCAGGGTTAGGAAAGCTGCTGATGTTATTAGTAGATAGAGGGTCAGAGCAACAAGGGTTAGGGAGGGGGCGAATTGGATGATCAGTAGCATTCATCCTAGGTGTGCGATAGAGGAGTATGCCAGAATTTTCCGTGTTTGGGTTTGGTTGAGTCCCCCTCAGCCCCCGACAAGGGTTGAAGTGAGGGCTAGGAGAATAATGAGGGGGTGGTTTTGGAACGGGATTTGCAGCAGGAGTGAGAAGGGGGCGAGTTTTTGTCAGGTGGATATAATTAGTCCTGTAGTTAGGTCTAGGCCTTGGAGTACTTCTGGCAGTCATGTGTGCAGGGGGGCAAGACCAACTTTCAGGGAGAGAGCCAAAATAATTATTGTTGTGGGGAGGGGGTGGGTTATTAGGTAAATGTCTCATTGTCCTGTCAGTCAGGCGTTGGTTGTGCTTGCAAAGAGGAGTGTGGCTGCGGCTGTCGCTTGGGTTAAGAAGTATTTTGTAGCGGCTTCAGTCGCTCGGGGGTGGTGGGTTTGTGTTATTAGTGGGATGATGGCAAGGGTGTTGATTTCTAGCCCCATTCATGCTAGTATTCAGTTTGTGCTAGCAAATGTAATGGTTGTGCCTAAGCCAAGGGCAAACAATAGGGTAAATAAAATGTATGGGCTCATTAGTAAGGGAGGGATTTTAACCAACATTTTTGGGGTATGGGCCCAAAAGCTTACTTTAGCTGACCTTACTAGGAAGTGGTGTAGTGGAAGCACTAAGAGTTTTGATCTCTTCAGGTGGGGTTCAAGTCCCCTCTTTCTAAGGAGCTGGAGGGGCTTTAACCCTCATTATTCACTCTATCAAAGTGGCCCTTTAATTCAGGCACGGCTCCTTGTTAAAGTTGAGGGGGGAGGCCGCCTAAAGAAAGGGGGAGGGAAAGGTGCCAGATGACAAGTGCAAGGGTAAGGGGCAGGAAGTTCTTCCAGATAAGGTGTATTAGTTGGTCGTAACGGAATCGGGGATATGAGGCTCGCACTCATAAGAATAATATTGACAGGAGAGCCGCTTTGAACATTAGGCTTATGGTTGTGAGTTCTGGGGCGTAGGGGAAGTGTGACGCTCCGAAGAATAGTACGGCTGAGAGGGTGTTTATTAGAAGGATGTTCGAGTATTCTGCTAAGAAAAATAATGCAAAGGGTCCTCCTGCATACTCTACATTAAAGCCCGAAACTAGTTCTGATTCCCCTTCTGTGAGGTCGAATGGGGCTCGGTTTGTTTCTGCCAGTGTTGAAATGTATCATATTGCAGCTAGGGGTCAGGCTGGAAATACTATCCAGATGGCTTCTTGGGTTGTAGTAAATATTTGTAGGGTGAAGCCCCCTGTAAAAATAATGGCTGATAATAAAATAAGTCCAAGGCTGACTTCGTAAGAGATTGTTTGTGCGACTGCTCGCAGGGCTCCAATTAGGGCATATTTTGAATTTGAGGCCCAGCCGGACCCTAAAATAGAATACACAGCTAGACTTGATAGTGCGAGGATAAATAGAATTCCTAGGTTAAGGTCCGTAACTGGGTGTGGAAGGGGTATGGGGGCTCATAGGGTGAGGGCTAGGGTGAGGGCTAGGATTGGAGCAAGTAGGAAGAGTACGGGGGAGGATGAGGATGGGCGCACTGGTTCTTTAATGAATAGTTTAACGCCATCTGCGATGGGTTGTAGCAATCCGTATGGGCCTACTACATTTGGGCCTTTTCGGAGTTGCATGTAGCCCAAGACTTTTCGTTCGACCAAAGTCAGGAATGCCACTGCTAGGAGAACAGGGACGATATACGCTAAGGGGTTAATAATGTAGGTGAAGGTAGTTGATAGCATAGTTAAGGAGAGGAGTTGAACCTCTGTCCAAAGGGCTTAGGCCTTTTGCATAAATCCGGGCTCTGCCACCTTAACTTGCCTTATATTGGCATGTCGGTTTCCTTCCTCTTTACCTTTTTTAGTGGGGGTCATCAGGTTGGGGTGGGGCTTACCTGTGGCATTGGCCCCCTCTTCTCGGTCCTTTCGTACTAGAAAAGAGCATGTTTCATAGATAGAAACTGACCTGGATTACTCCGGTCTGAACTCAGATCACGTAGGACTTTAATCGTTGAACAAACGAACCCTTAATAGCGGCTGCACCATTAGGATGTCCTGATCCAACATCGAGGTCGTAAACCCCCTTGTCGATATGGGCTCTAAAAGGGGATTGCGCTGTTATCCCTAGGGTAACTGGGTCCGTTGATCGGCGTTGCCGGATCTTTTTGGTCAGAATTTCTGCTTGTTCGACTTGTGGGTCTTGTTTCGGGAGGATGTCCGTTCCACGTGGGGGTTTTTTGTTTCCCCGCGGTCGCCCCAACCAAAGAGATAGGACAGAGGTTCACATCGTTTTCGCTAATTAAAATTTAGGGGGTTTTACGTGGGCTGTCCTTGTGTCTTAAGCTCCATAGGGTCTTCTCGTCTTATGTTTTCATGTCCGCTTCTGCACGGATAGATCAATTTCATTGACTGGAGGGAGGAGACAGCTCAGCCCTCGTTATGCCGTTCATACAGGTCTCTATTTAAAAGACAAGTGATTACGCTACCTTCGCACGGTCAAAATACCGCGGCCGTTAAAACATTTGTCACAGGGCAGGCAGGACCTCTTATGTTTAAGGGGGCAAGAGGCGATGTTTTTGGTAAACAGGCGAGGCTGATGTTTGCCGAGTTCCTTCTCCTTCTTTTTGTCTTTCCTCTGGCATTCCTGTGTAGGGTCAACGTTTTAGTTGTTGAGAGAGTTTCTAGCTTTTATTGGCTTTATTTCAATTCCCTCTTCTGGGGACGTTTAATTCTCAGTGGGGGGTTCGTTCTGATTTACACGGATGCTGGGAGAGAGTCGTGGCTCTCTTATTACTCATGTTAGCAGTGTCTCTCCTATGGCGGCATAGGAGGGCCTGATAGTTTTTAGTGGCTTAAGATAGTTTGTCGGTATTTATATTTTTAAGTATTTGAGCTTTAACGCTATCTGTGAGGGTGGCTGCTTTTAGGCCCACCTAATTACTTTGGCTTGTTAAATGTGATCTTTAGCCTTCTTAAAAAGTTGTGTCTTCTTTCAGGAGAGCTGTACCTCTCTTGACTAGGTCCCTTAAGTTTTCTTTAATCCTGTGTTGGTCTATGTCCTGTTTGGTAAAAGAATTTAAGGGGCTGAACTTCTATTCATTTCTCGGGCAACCAGCTATAACTAGGCTCGGTAGGTCTGTCACCTCTACTCAAAGCTCTTCCCACTCTTTTGCCACAGAGACGGGGTTGCCCTAATAGGCTGTCTTGGAGTAGCTCGTCTAGTTTCGGGGGGGCGAACTAAAAAGCTTTTTGCTCGGGGGTTTCTTGCTAGGTCATGATGCAAAAGGTACGAGGCTTAATCTCTGCTTTTTTTGCCTTTACTGGTTTGTTTCAGTTCTTTTTCAGCATTCCCTTGCGGTACTTTTTCTATTGCGCTGTCGTGTCCTTTTCTATCTCCTATACTCGGGCGGAAAAATGGTTTGGTATGAGGATATGTATTACATTTGGGGGTATTAATGTGGTTTGTTGTTTTTTAGGGTGCAGGCTAGCTTTTAGGGCGCTAGTCAGCGCGACCCGGTTTGCACGGGTGTCTTCTCGGTGTAAGGGAGATGCTATGCTGTTTAGCTACGCTCTGTGTTGATCCAAGCACACCTTCCGGTACACTTACCATGTTACGACTTGCCTCCCCTTTGTTTTATTTTCCTGTTATTTATCGTTGGGATTTAATGTTGGGGAGGGTGACGGGCGGTGTGTGCGCGCTTCAGGGCCGTTTTCAGGGAAGCACTCTATTCTTCTCTTACTACTAAATCCTCCTTTAGACGTGGTTTCAGTTCGTCATCCGTATTTACTGCTTCAGTAAATGTAGCCCATTTCTTCCCCTCTCGTGCGCTACACCTCGACCTGACGTTTTGGGTTTTACCAATTTCGCTTACTGTTTGTCCTTCACAGGGTAAGCTGACGACGGCGGTATATAGGCGGGGTGAACAAGGGAGGGTGAGGTTTAACGGGGAGTATCGGTTCTAGAACAGGCTCCTCTAGGGGGGTCTAAAGCACCGCCAAGTCCTTTGGGTTTTAAGCCTAGGCTCGTTGTCCCCTGGCGAGTATTGATAATACTTCAAAATACTTATGTTTAGGACTAGGCATAGTGGGGTATCTAATCCCAGTTTGTACCCTAGCTTTCGTGGCGTCAATACTGTATAAAGCTACTTTCGTAAGTGGTCTTCCTTTCTTCGGATGCGTATAACAGCTTTGAAGGTGTTTAGCTTTAGTTTAATATTTAAATTAACCACTCTTTACGCCGATGTCTATCAGCTTGGGCCTCTCGTATAACCGCGGTGGCTGGCACGAGTTTAACCGGCCCTCTTGATATTAATTAAGTCAAGTTTTCACTCATTGCTTAATGTTTATTACTGCTGAGTTCCCTTGGGGGTGTGGCTAAGCAAGATGTTGTGGGCTAACAATGGGTTGTGCCTGATATCCGCTCCTTCTTCCCGCACGGGGGGGGGAAATTTAGGGCATTCTCACGGGAGTGCGGAGACTCGCATGTATAAGTTTAATCAAAGTTGATAGAAAAGTCAGGACCAAGCTTTTGTGCTTACGAGGCTTTCTAGGGCCTATCCTAACATCTTCAGTGTTATACTTTAGTTAAGCTACGTGAGC